TAGCCAACGTTGCAGGTTGGGTGGCTGAGATAATTAGGCGATAGATTGTAAATCTATAAACGGACAGGGTCCCCCAATTAAGGCTTTGTAGTGGAAAATAAAGACGCTAGACTGCAATTCTGGAGATGTAATACTATTACCTTAGCTTAAGGTTTAAGAGATTGAAGACTCTTATAAGAAACTTTGAAGGCTGCTAGTTTATTTAACTTAAAACCTTAATACAAGAAGAGACCTAGGAAAGGGTACAAGATTGGTGAAAAATTAATTAAAGTTACTGTCAGCAAAATCGACGAGGGTGTGGAGATAAGCCTAATTTTTATTTTAGGGTAGGCGAAGACTATCGAAGAGATAGCAATCCGTAAATAGAAAAAGAGAGTTAAAAGGGCTCTTATTAAAAGAACGGAAAGTCAAATAAAGGAATCCGATGTAATGAATTGTTGGATGACAAGCCACTTGGGGAAAAATCCTGTGAGAGGGGGCAGTCCTCCTATAGAGAGTAGGGACAAAAATAAAACTAAAGTGACTGACTTTGAATATATATTAAATGAAGATAGTTGATTAAAGTGGAAGATCTGATGAGAGTGAAGAATTAGTATGACCGATGATGAGACCACTGCATATGTTAGAAAGTAAATAGTCCATATCTGTTCGTTGAATATAATTGCTGCTAATATTCATGCTATGTGGTTAATTGATGAGTAAGCTAAAATCTTTCGTGTCAGAGTTTGGTTTAGTCCTCCTATAGCACCTACAATTGCACATGATACTGAAGCAACTATTAAAACGTATGATGTAGGGCTTGATTGTACTATAGTCAATAGAAGTATAGGAGCAACTTTTTGGATTGTAGAAATTATAATACACTGTGGCCAAGTGATTCCTTGGACTACTGGTGGGAATCAAAAATGGAAAGGAGCAGCTCCTATTTTCAGTAGTAAAGCGAGAGTGATAATAATTGTTGTTCTATTTTGCATATATAACCTCAAAGGGGCTCTTGCTAAGATTAGCGCGGACCCTAAAGCTTGAACCAAAAAATATTTTAAAGAGGACTCTGATGAATATTGGTTAGATTTAGAGGCTGCTAAGAGGGGGATAAATGAGAGTAAATTAAGTTCTAGCCCGATTCAAGCTGTAAATCATGAGGTGGCGGAGAAAGTTGTAGCAGTTCCTATTAGTAATGTTGAAAAAAAAAGGATTTGAGAGGGTTGAAGAGCCGAAATTAAAAAGAGAAGAGGCCTTCATAGACGGGTTATGAGCCCATAAGCTTAAATTTAGCTTATCTTTTTAGTTATACAATTTAGTGTAAAGGCACGTAAAGTTTTGATCTTTAAAGAATTGGTGCAATTCCATTATTTGTAGAGAGTGGATAATAGTGGCGAGCGGGCTCGCATGTTCCGCCCTATCAAGACGGCCTTTTTAATCAAGCACACTATTATAGTGTGCTTAATTTTAAAAATGGTTTAAAAAAAACCTTTTTTTGATTTGTATTTGTTTCAGAACAAATTTTGCGTTGCTGGGTAAAAGTTATTTTAGGGGTTTTAATTATAATTTTATAATTTTAATATATTCAGATCTATGATAATAATTTTTATCTCAAAATACTTATCTTGAACAGTAACTAATATATACGCAGTAGTATCTATTGTTATTGTAAACATTGGAAGGTTCTTCTTACCTTCAGGGAATAAGAAGAACCCTAAATGTTTACAATAACATTTATCAATTATTTTTATATAGAACCTGTATTATAAATTATTTAATTTAATAATAATTCTAGTAAATAAATTAGATCTAAATTTGAATTCATTCAAGTTAATTACTCAAATATATACGAAATAAACAATTATAATAAGAGCGTAAATAACTCTCTTAGTCAAATCTTTTAATAATATACTGAAAAAATTAGCTTTTTAGGAATGATAGAATTATACTTTATATTTATTGAGATATATCGATGAGTGGTAGTCTCCCCTTGATGGAGAGTGTTCTTTCTCTCACTCATTTTTGATTCTTATTATTTTTTACGATCGAGAAAGATAAATTCTTCTGAAATTGTTGTAAGCTAACATACTAATTTGCTAATAAACTTAGTTTGATTTATATTTTGGTGATAAGTTTAATTCTTGTTTATGTTTTCTATTGTTTGCAAGTATTCTATGAGAGTCATTGCACGTTTATTTAAAAGTTGATTTTTATATTTAGCTCTCAGTGTAGAAAATTGGGTTATTAGCTCGTGCTTAAATTAGTTATGCAAAAAATACAGGTTAAATTTGTGCCAGCAGCCGCGGTTAGACTGGAAGTGTAAGTGGAAAAGTTTGAGTAAACAGTTAGAGTATAATTTATCTTTAATTTAGATTTGTGAGCTATGGAGTGAAATCTTTCTTTTAGTATCGAAGTTTAGATAAATCTTTTTTAAAACTGTGAAGATTTAGGTACAAAATAGGATTAGATACCCTAGTATGCTTAATTGGAAATCGTAATGCTTGATTAGTAAATAGTTATGTTCTCGAAATTTAAAGAATTTGGCGGCTCTTCAGTCCAGTTAGAGGAACCTGTCCTGTAAACGATAAACCACGAATTATCTTACTTTTTCTTGCTTATTTCAATTAGTATACCGTCATTATTAGATCATCTTTAAATAGATTTGTCTAAATAGGACTTTATTCCTAGAATATTAGATCAGGGTGCTGTCGATGAAAAAGAAGAGATGGGTTACAATAGCATTTAGCTAAATGAATAATGAAGCGCAACCTTCATTTGAAGGTGGATTTAATAGTAGAAGTGTGTGTAAGGAGCTACTTCGATAGTGGTTCTGAAGAGTGTACAAATCGCCCGTCGCTCTCATTACCAAGGTGAGATAAGTCGTAACAAGGTAGGTGTGTCGGAAGGTGTACCTAGGAGTAAACATGAGCTGTAGCTTAATTATAAGCATTCCGTTTACGTTGGAAAGATCACTTAGTTTAGTGTAGTTTAAATCTCATAGCGGGAGTCGGTGATTGTTTCTTGCCTTTATTTATGATAAATAGATATTTTAAGTAAAAAATTGTATTTTATATAGATAAGTAAAATAATGAAAGTCTGTTGTTAGGCTATAGTTTAGTTTGTACTGTGTAGGATAGTTTGTTCAATTAAAATAAAGAAAACTTTAATTTTTGTACCTTTTGTATCAGGGATGATCAAAATATTTAGTTTATTAATTTCAGTCTCGAAGTGGAATGAGCGAGTAAGTTAAGTTTGTTTATGTGGAACAATGAAATTATTAATAGCTTATTAGTGATGAAATGTCAGTCGAGTTCTATATATCTAGTTTTTCTTGAAAAAAGTTTAATTTGATCTTTTACCAAAACTGGTAGGAGTTGTATTTTAAGAGGGAAGAGCTTCTTAAAAGTTATGAATACAGCGGGTAAAGTCTTATTCTTTTTATTTAGGCTTAAAATCAGCCATTTTTTTAAATCGTTCTAGATAATAAAGATTTAAAGATTTATTTGTATCTCGTTTATTGTTAAATAAGGAAAACTTAATTCTAACTTGTACTATTGTATTATAATGTTTATATTAGTAAATTATTTTGTGAATCATTTATTTAAATTTTGTATAAATATTTTATGGTTTGTGTAAACAAAATTGAAGAATTCGGCAAATTTTGCTTCTGCCTGTTTATCAAAAACATGTCTGCACGGGTTAGTTGATGTGCAGTCTGGCCTGCCCCCTGAATTTTAAAGGGCCGCGGTATTTGGACCGTGCTAAGGTAGCATAATAAATAGTCTTTTAATTGTAGTCTAGTATGAATGGTCGGACATGAGGCAAGCTGTTTTAATTTTGATATTTGAATTTTACTTTTAAGTGAAAAGGCTTAGATTAAATGGTGGGACGATAAGACCCTATAAAGCTTTACGTTTTATTTTTCAGTTGAGGGATTTAAGGTTTCTTATTCTTATTAAGTGAAGCGTTTCGTTGGGGCGACGGGAATATAAATGAGTAACTGTTTTTATTTAAAAAATATGTTTTTATAGGCGAATTGATCCTTTTTAGAGATTACAAGATTTAAGTTACTTTAGGGATAACAGCGTAATTTATCTTGAGAGTTCATATCGACAGATATAGTTGCGACCTCGATGTTGAATTAAAATATCCTCCAGGTGTAGCAGTTTTGGTGGTAGGTCTGTTCGACCTTTAAAATTTTACATGATTTGAGTTCAGACCGGCGTGAGCCAGGTTAGTTTCTATCTTTCATTTATGTTATGATTATTTTAGTACGAAAGGAGAGAGTAGTCAAAAAATTTTTTTTAAAAGATGATCGGTAATTACCTTGGCAGATGAATGTGTTAGATTTAGGATCTATTTATATAGTAAGTACTATAGGTAATAATATTAATTGTTAAAGCATTGTGTGATTATACTTTTGAATAAAATTATTGGGTATGTAGTTCTTATTATTTTCGTTTTAGTCGCAGTTGCTTTTGTGACTTTATTGGAGCGTAAGGTTTTAGGATATATTCAGATTCGTAAGGGGCCTAACGTAGTGGGGTATGGTGGGCTGTTGCAGCCTTTTGCTGATGCAGTGAAATTGTTCACTAAAGAGCAAGCTTTCCCTACCCTTTCTAATTTTATTCCATATTATTTATCTCCGGCTTTTAGTTTGTTTGTAGCTTTATTGGTTTGAGTAGTTTTACCTTATGATATGGGATTGGTGAGGTTTAAAATGAGGGTTTTATTTTTTCTTTGTTGTACTAGGTTAGGAGTTTACACCACGATAGGGGCAGGCTGGGCTTCTAATTCTAAATATTCTTTGTTAGGGTGTTTGCGGGCTGTTGCTCAAACAATTTCTTATGAAGTAAGGCTAGCGTTAATTTTGTTGAGATTCTTACTTCTAGTTGGGGGTGTAGATTTGGCTCTATTTGTGGATTTTCAGCGGTATTTGGACTTTGTAGTTTTAACTTTCCCTTTGGCTTTAGTTTGATTTGCCTCGTGTTTGGCAGAAACAAATCGGACTCCTTTTGATTTTGCTGAAGGGGAGTCGGAGCTTGTTTCTGGATTCAACACAGAGTACAGGGCAGGTGGGTTTGCTTTAATTTTTATGGCTGAGTACGCCAGAATTTTATTTATGAGGGTCCTTTTTTCAATTATTTTTTTAGGGAGGGATCTGATAGGGGTTCTTTTTTACTTTAAAACGATATTCATCGCTTTTTGTTTTATTTGAGTTCGGGGTACCCTGCCTCGGTTTCGGTATGATAAGTTGATGTATTTAGCATGAAAGAGGTTCTTACCTGTGGCTTTAAATTACGTTGTTTTTTTCTTTGGTATGAAGATTCTTTTCAGGGTTTTTTTAATATAATTGTATAGAAGTTAGGATAAGTTACTAAGGGGATCGAACCCTTTTTTTGTGCTTTCAAAACACATACTTTCCTTAAAGATAAGTAACTTAGTCTAGAAGTTTGTCTCAAACAATAAGTCTAATGGGATTAACCAAGTAGTACATAAAGTAAACTACTGTTAAAATTTGTCCTGTTAAAATGTAAGGATCTTCTACAGGTCGTGCTCCAATTCAAGTTAATAGAACTACTGTTCTCACTAAGACTCAAAATATAATTTGGTTAAGAGGATAGAAAGTAAGTCTTCGGAATTTAGCTTTGTGAGTGAAAGGGAGGATGAATAGGATTGCTACTGACGCGGCTAGGGCGATAACTCCTCCAAGTTTATTAGGAATAGACCGCAAGATTGCGTAGGCAAATAAGAAGTATCACTCTGGTTGAATATGTGCTGGTGTGACAAGAGGATTAGCTGGAATAAAATTATCAGGGTCTCCTAATAAATATGGGTTAAGTAAAGTAATTATCACTAGGGCTATGAGTATAACTACAAACCCCACAATATCTTTAAATGAAAAGTAGGGGTGGAATGGAATCTTGTCTACTTGTGATGATACCCCTAATGGGTTGTTAGACCCTGTTTGATGTAAAAAAAGAATATGAACTATTGTTGCAGCAGCTACTGCAAATGGGAAGAGAAAGTGAAATGTGAAGAACCGAGTTAAGGTAGCGTTATCCACGGCAAACCCTCCTCAAATTCATTGTACAAGGTCTGTTCCAATGTAAGGGATAGCTGAAAATAGGTTAGTAATAACTGTCGCTCCTCAGAATGACATTTGGCCTCATGGTAGGACGTACCCTAGAAAGGCAGTGGCTATAGTTAAGAATAGAATTACGACTCCTACTATTCATGTGTGCATGTATATGAAGGATCCGTAGTAAATTCCTCGCCCGATGTGTATATATAGGCAAATAAAAAAAAAGGAAGCTCCGTTAGCATGAAGAGTTCGTAAGAGCCAACCATAGTTGACATCTCGACAAATGTGAGCAACTCTAGAAAAGGCTAAGTCAATATGTGCTGTATAGTGTATGGCAAGAAAGAGCCCTGTGGCAATTTGGATGATTAAGCAGAGTCCGAGAAGGGACCCAAAGTTTCATAAAATTGAAATGTTAGCTGGGGTAGGTAAGTCTACCAGAGCATCGTTAGCAATTTTAAATAACGGGTGTGATTTACGTAGTGGTATTGACATTAGGTCAGTCGCAAGGCTCCAAAGTGAGTAGAGGCAATTTTTACGGCTACAATTAAAGTAAGGAGAAGATATATAATGATAAAAAGTGTTAGGTTTATAGATTGGGGGTTGTATATTGATCTCAGGGAGGCTGGAAAGTTATTTAAAACTTGTTCAGGGAGTGCAAAAGATCTTTCGATAGTTGGAAGGAGAGGGGTTAGTATGGGATCAGTTAGGAAAAAAATTACTCCAATACTAGGAAAAACTATAATTAAGATCGCTAGTTTTGAAGAGAAAGAAAAAGCCTCGTTGGGTGCTAAAGAGGCTACGTAAATAAAAAGAACTAGTATTGCTCCAAGAAAAATAAGGAAGAGAATATAAGAAAATCATGTGGTTTTAGCTAGTATTCTAGTTGTTCCGCAGATGATGACAGTTTGAATCAAAAGTGTTATGCCTAGAGCTAGTGGGTGAGTTGTTTGTGTAAATAAAATAGATAATGAAATAATAATTGTAGATCTCAGATACAGGACGGAAATGTCAGAAGATAGTTTAAGAAAAATTTTAGTTTTGGGAACTGAAGATGGGAGTTAACTTTCTTTTCTGATGATTTGAGAGGTAGAGCCTCATTACCGGTTTACAAGACCAGTGTTTTATTTTAAACTATCAAAGCTAATGGTAACTCTTAGTATGTTTGTTGTAGCTGTCCCTATTATTATGTTAATAAGGGGGGTTAGGTCTTTTGTTGGGCGCCGTAAGCATTTGTTAAGGACTTTATTAAGTTTAGAGTACATTATGCTTAGTGTTTTTTGATTAATAATTTTAATAATTAGGCTTTTAGGGGGAGATAGGTATTTTGTTTTATTTTTTTTGACTTTAGCTGCATGTGAGGGTGCGTTAGGGCTGGCTTTACTGGTGTCTGTGGTTCGCACGCATGGCAACGATAATTTTAGGAGGTTTGTGTCTTTGCAATGTTAAAATTTGTTCTTTTTTCTTTATTGATAGTTTTTAGAGTTCAAAGTTGAGTAGCGGTTCAGAGGCTTTTAATTGTAGCTTCTTTTTTTTTTGGTCTTTTTTATGTGAGAGATTTTTTCTTAAGCCACGTTGGGTTAGGGTTAGGTGTTGATTCGGTGGGGTATATTTTAATTTTACTCAGATTTTGAATTGTCACTTTATTAGTTCTTGGTAGGAACAAAATTTTAGAGGTTAAAAATCATTCTTCTCTTTTTCTGTTAGTAAATGTTGCTTTGTTAGTGAGACTGGTTCTTACATTTTCCAGGCAAGATTATTTACTTTTTTATATTTGCTTTGAGACTTCTTTAATTCCTACCTTAGTTTTAATTTTGGGGTGGGGGTACCAGCCGGAACGTTTGCAGGCAGGTGTTTATATGCTTTTTTATACTTTATTTGGGTCTTTGCCCTTGTTAGTTTCTTTGATTAGTTTATATAAAAGTGGTGGAACACTTGTTTTTGGCTTAGTTCCTTTAGTGAGAGGCAGGGGTATTGTCCCTTTTATTTGATACATTTGCTCTATTTTTGCTTTTTTTGTTAAATTGCCTATGTTCATAGTTCATTTGTGGCTGCCTAAAGCCCATGTAGAAGCCCCAGTAGCTGGGTCTATGATTTTAGCCGGTGTTTTACTAAAGTTAGGGGGGTACGGACTAATACGGGTATGTCCGGTTTTTGTAGGTGTTAGGATAAGTTGGTCTTGAGTATGAGTTAGTCTGGGTGTTGTTGGGGGTTCTATTGTGAGAGTAATATGTTTACGTCAGACAGATATTAAAGCTTTAATTGCTTACTCTTCTGTTGCTCATATAGGATTAGTTTTATGTGGTTTTATGCTTTTTAGGTGATGGGGGTTGAGTGGTGCTGTCGCTGTGATAGTAGGGCATGGTTTGTGTTCTTCTGGTTTATTTTGTTTGGCAAATATAGTTTATGAACGGTTGGGGAGTCGAAGATTGATGATTAGGAAAGGGCTAATAAATTTTATGCCTAGGATAGCGTTGTGGTGGTTTTTATTGAGAGCTGGCAATATAGCAGCTCCTCCTACCATTAATCTTTTAGGGGAGATTAGATTAATTATGAGAGTAATGTCTTGGTGTAAGCTGTCTATCCTATCTATCGCCGCTCTTTCTTTTTTTAGAGCTGCTTATTCTTTGTATATGTTCTCGATAAGGCAGCATGGTAAATTTTTTAGGTCTTTATTCTCCTGTTGTTCTGGGCAGGTGCGTGAATATTTAGTTTTAATGTTACATTGACTTCCTTTAAATATTATAATTCTTAAGGGGGGGATTTTGATTGTTCCTTGTTGCTCAGATAGTTTAACAAAAATGCTGGTTTGTGACGCCAGAGATGCTGGTAAAGCTTTGGGCAGTGTTATGGTATGTACGTTTAAATTTAAGAAGGATAGTATTTCTTATAGTGATTTCTATTAGGTCTTTATTAGGATCTTTGAGTATGCTTGTCGGGGATTTTTGTTACTATATTGAATGAGAAATTATTAGAGTTAATTCTTCGTCTTTGTGTATAACATTAATTTTAGACTGAATAGCAATGCTTTTTATATCGTTTGTCACTTTTATTTCTGCCATAGTTTTGTATTATAGAGGTGGTTATATGAGGGGCGATGAAAATATAGCCCGCTTTATTTATCTAGTTTTAGGTTTTGTAGCATCAATGGGGTTTTTAATTGTAAGGCCTAATATAGTTAGAATCTTACTAGGTTGAGATGGTTTAGGGTTAGTATCTTACGCTTTAGTGATTTATTACCAAAATGAAAAGTCTATGAATGCAGGCATGTTGACTGCTTTATCCAATCGGGTCGGTGATGTTGCTATCCTCTTGAGAATCGCTTTAATGTTCGAGCTAGGAGGTTGAAGCTTTATTTTTTATGTTGATGGAACTGGGGTTTCGTCAATTAGTTGATTAGTTTGTCTAGTTATTTTGGCGGGGATGACAAAAAGTGCTCAAATTCCATTTTCAGCGTGACTTCCCGCTGCGATAGCTGCCCCAACTCCTGTTTCAGCACTAGTTCATTCATCAACCCTGGTGACTGCAGGGGTTTACTTGCTTATTCGATTCAGGCCTTCGTTGGGGGGTCTAGAACAGAGCGTTTTACTACTTTTAGCTGGTTTAACAATATTCATGGCGGGGTTGGGGGCTAACTTTGAAACAGATTTAAAAAAAATTATTGCTCTTTCTACTCTAAGTCAGCTAGGAGTAATAATGAGAGTTTTAGCCTTGGGGTACTGAAAGCTTGCTTTTTTCCATTTACTAGCTCATGCCTTGTTTAAAGCTTTATTGTTTATATGTGCTGGTTCTATTATTCATAGGGTAGGAGGTACCCAAGATATCCGTAGGATAGGAGGGTTAGTATATTTCATGCCCCTGAGTGTTACTAGAATTAATTTAGCAAATTTAGCTTTGTGCGGCACTCCTTTTTTGGCTGGGTTCTATTCTAAAGATTTAATTTTAGAGGTAGCCTTCAGAAGTGTTTTAAATGAGTTCTGTTTTTGGTTGCTTGTGTTAGCTACTGGGTTGACAGTTTGTTACACATTTCGATTAGTTTATTACAGAGTGAGGGGTGATTTTAATCTTATATCTTTAGGTGGAGTGAGTGACGAAGACAGAACAATGACTTTTCCTATAATTTTTTTGGGGGTTGGGGCAATTGTTGGAGGTGCTGGTCTTTCCTGGTTAATTTTTCCATCTCCTTGAATAATTTGTCTTCCCCTGGGTGTTAAAACTTTGGCTTTGGTTGTTAGATTTATCGGCGGGTTTATTGGTTATGTTTTAAATCTTATATCAGAGAGATATTCTTTAACTTTTTCACGAAGATATGGGTTAATCAGGTTTGCTGGGTCAATATGGTTTATACCCTTTTTGTCTACTCGGGGAATTAGGAACTCTTTTTTAAAGTTGGGTTTAAAATATAATTGGGTTGGGGATGGAGGTTGACTAGAATCTTGAGGTGCTCAGGGGGCATATTCATTTTTTATAAAATCTTCATTTTATTTACAGCTAGCTCAGGAAAACAGTTTAAAAGTTTATATGATGATATTTGTATTCTGGTTGGTTCTTTTAGGTTTAGTTTTATTATAGGACTCAAGTAGCTTAGGGATTAGAGCATTACACTGAAGATGTAGGGGGGACGTTGCCGTCCTTGAGTGTTTTTAAAAGGAGTTTTACCTTTAGTTTTACAATGAAAATGTAATGTGTTTATTACACCATAAGAACAGGAGTAAAAACGGAATTTAACCGCTTGAATGCGAAGTTAGAAGCTTTCATTCGATCAACTTACTCCCTTAGTTAGAAATTTAATTTCAATTCTATCATTAACAGTGATACGCCTCTAGTTTGGCTTTAACTAAAGATTAAGGGTATTATTAACACCAGGCTTTAGGCCGAAACTAAACGCGATTTCGCTTCTTAATCAAAGTCAGCTTCTTAAAGAAGCACTTTTTGAATGCAACCCAAATGTCATACTTGACTATAACTTTATGGTGCTCACTCTAGGGCCCCTTGGTTTCACTCATGGTACAAGCCTAGTAAGAGAATAATTAAAAAAAAGATTCCTGTAAAGATTCAAGATTTGATGTTAGTAAAGTTTATAATTGAAGCTAGTGGCAAGATAAGAGTAATTTCCACATCAAAAATAAGAAAAATAAGGGCAATTAAAAAGAATCGTAGAGAGAAAGGAAGCCGTGCTGATCTTTTTGGGTCAAACCCACACTCAAACGGAGATCTTTTTTCTCGGTCTAAAATAGTCTTTTTTGCTAAGATTGTTGAAACAAATATAACTACTGTGGCGATAATAAGAACGATACCGGTAATAGTTGAGACTAAAAGAATTATTTTTCCTGGAGAAACCAGACTTATTGATTGGAAGTCAATTATACTTTGTATATTAGAAAAATATATTATCCTCCTCACCAGTAGATTGAAATATATAGGAAGAGTCATACTACATCGACAAAGTGTCAGTATCATGCCGCCGCTTCAAAGCCAAAATGGTGTTTCGAAGAGAAGTGGCATATATATAATCGGTAGAGACACACTATTAGAAAAGTTGATCCGATAATAACGTGAAGGCCATGAAACCCTGTGGCTACAAAAAATGTTGATCCATAGGCTGAGTCGGCAATTGTGAAAGGAGCTTCGTAGTACTCTATTGCTTGGAGGCCTGTAAAATAAACTCCTAGAATTACTGTTAAAGTAAGGCCTTGAAGAGCTTGTCTTAGATTTGATTCCATCATAGCGTGGTGCGATCACGTGACAGTTGCTCCTCTTGCTAAGAGAATCGCTGTATTTAGAAGGGGAATTTGAAAGGGATTGAATGCTTGGATTCCAGCAGGGGGCCAACATCTTCCTACTTCAACTGTAGGTGATAGGCTTCTATGGAAAAAAGCTCAAAAAAATGAAAAGAAAAATAGAACTTCAGATGTAATAAATAAAATTATACCTCACTGCAGGCCGGTGACAACTCGAGTTGTGTGAAGTCCTTGGTAAGTGCCTTCTCGAGTAATATCTCGTCACCATTGAATTATTGTGAGAGCTGTTGCAAGAAGCCCTAGAAGAAGAAGGTCTATATTAAATTGGTGGAATCATTTAACCAGCCCTGTAGTAATTATTATCGCTCTGATTGATCCTGTAAGAGGTCATGGACTTATGTCCACTAAGTGGTATGTGTGTTTGTGAGATGCCATTAGTTTACTTCCCTAGCGTAAAGTCTTCTTAGAACCGCAAAGACGTAAGATTGAATGATGGCAACTGCCGATTCTAGTAGTAGTAGGAGAATTTGGGAAAACACTAAGATTGAAAGAAGAGATAGTGAGAGAGAAGGACCTGTATTTCCGAGGAGAGTCAGTAAGAGGTGACCTGCGATTATGTTAGCGGCTAGCCGCACTGCTAGTGTACCAGGTCGAATAACATTTCTTACTGTTTCAATTAAGACTATGAATGGCATAAGCGCTCCAGGGGTCCCTAAGGGTACTAGGTGAGCAAATATATGCTGTGTGTGGTTAACCCATCCAAAAATTATAAATGAGATTCAGAGGGGTAGGGCTAATGCTAGTGTTATGGCTAGGTGCCTTGTTCTCGTAAATACATAAGGTAGTAGTCCCAAGAAGTTATTAAACACAATTAGTCTAAAGAGTCTGGCGAATATTAGAGTTCCACCTAAATTTGTAGGACCTAGGAGAACTTTAAATTCTTGGTGAAGAGTTTTGGTGATTGTAGCTCATAAAATAGATCATCGAGAAGGTATTGCTCAGAAAATATAAGGGATAAATAGAAGGCCTAGCGCAGTAGAGGTTCAGTTTAAGGATAGGTTTAAAACTCTGGATAGAGGGTCGAATCTTGAAAATAAGTTTGTTATCATTTTCAGTTGAATTTATTTGGAGATTGAAGTTTAGAAGTAGTTTGAGAGCTTCCAGGGACTCTAATAAAATAGTTTGAAATAAGAAATAGTGTGTAAATAATTCTGAAGAAAATAAATAAATTTAATCAGAGCAAAGGAGCTATTTGAGGAATATAAAAATATTGGTGATTACAATTATTTAAGCTTGACAAGCTTACGTTATATATTAACTAATTTTTATTAAACTAGGGTATGGGATCATCAGAAGCGGGCGTACATGCTATAATAGGTTTAAAAGACCTACACTTACTTTCAGTCATCTAATGAGAGTTCTTTAGAGCTCAGAAATTCACGATAAGAAAGAATTTGTTGTTGTTCTTTCTACTACAATTGGTATGAAACTATGGTTTGCCCCACAAATTTCAGAACATTGTCCGTAAAAAAGGCCGGGTCGGGTGATAGTGAATCTTAATTGGTTTAAACGACCTGGGATGGCGTCTGCTTTTACTCCTAGGGCTGGGACAGTTCAAGAATGGATTACATCTGTAGTTGAAACTAGAACACGAATTTGCGTGTTTATTGGTAGGAGAGTTCGGTTATCTACATCTAACAGCCGAAATGAATTAGCAGAGAGTTCATCTGAGGGAATTATATACGAGTCAAATTTTGTTTGAACAAAGTCTGAGTATTCATATCTTCAGTATCACTGGTGGCCTATCACTTTGACCGTGACTATAGGTTCGTTGACTTCATCTAGTAGATAAAGTAAGTGGAGAGACGGAAAAGCAATAAAAAGTAAGATAATTGCTGGGAAGACTGTTCAAATAATTTCGATTGTTTGACCTTCAACTAAAAAATAGTCTGTTAAAGTATTAAAGAACAGGGACATAAGTATATATCCTACTAGTGTCGTGATTAGAATAAGTACAATTATTGCGTGGTCATGGAAAAGGATTAGTTGTTCTATTAGGGGCGAGGCTCCGTCTTGGAATGTTAGTCTTGATCATCTTGCCATTTTTCTAAAAGAAATTAATTTTCCTATTAGGGGCTTAAACCCTATGCAATGATCTGCCATTTTAGAATTTAATTGGCTACCTTAGGAATTTCAGCAAATCTGTGATGGGCGGGAGGTGTTTCATGCTGTCATTCAATCGATGCTGGGAGTGATTGGGAGAATACTACTGGACGTTGAGTTGATAAGGCTTCTCATGTAATAATTACAAATCCTAGAACTGCGATTAATGAAATTGTTGACCCAATCGATGAGACGACGTTTCATGTTGTGTAAGCGTCTGGGTAGTCTGAGTAACGACGAGGTATTCCATTTAATCCTAAGAAGTGTTGGGGGAAGAATGTAATGTTTACTCCAATGAATATAACTAAGAAGTGAATTTTTAATCATCTAGGTATTATTGAAACGCCTGTAAAAAGGGGGAATCAGTGGGCGATTCCTGCGAAAATGGCGAATACAGCTCCCATCGATAATACGTAGTGGAAGTGTGCAACAACATAGTATGTGTCGTGAAGAATGATATCGATTGATGAATTAGCAAGGACTACTCCTGTAAGCCCACCGACCGTGAATAAGAACACAAAACCTAGCGCCCAAAGAAGGGAGGGGGAGTAAGTTAGCTTATTTCCGTGGAAAGTACCAAGTCATCTGAAAATTTTAATTCCTGTGGGAACTGCAATAATTATAGTTGCTGATGTAAAGTACGCTCGTGTGTCTACGTCCATACCAACTGTAAATATGTGGTGTGCTCAAACGACGAATCCAAGTACTCCAATCGCTATTATAGCATAAATTATTCCTAGTGTACCGAAAGCTTCTTTTTTCCTAGATTCTTGAGTGATAATGTGTGAAATTATCCCAAACCCCGGTAGAATTAGAATATATACTTCAGGGTGACCAAAAAATCAGAATAAGTGTTGATACAAGACAGGGTCCCCTCCACCGGCAGGGTCAAAGAAGGCTGAATTTAAATTACGATCCACCAGTAGTATTGTAATAGCACCGGCTAGAACAGGAAGGGAAAGTAAAAGAAGAATAGCTGTTAAAAACACTGACCATACAAATAACGGTATGCGATCTCTTAACATTCCTGCTGTTCGTATGTTAATTACTGTGGATATAAAATTTGCTGCTCCTAGGATTGAAGAGACTCCTGCTAAGTGAAGAGAGAAAATACCTAAGTCCACAGAAGCTCCGGCGTGAGCAATTCTACCAGCAAGTGGAGGGTATACAGTTCATCCTGTACCAACTCCACTTTCAACCATTCCTCTAGATAGGAGAAGTGTAAGAGCTGGGGGGAGTAACCAAAATCTTATGTTATTTATTCGAGGGAAGGCCATATCTGGAGCTCCTAGTATAAGGGGGACAAGTCAGTTTCCGAATCCTCCAATTATAATTGGTATAACTATGAAGAAAATTATAATGAAAGCGTGAGCAGTTACAATGACGTTGTAAATTTGGTCATTTCCAATTAGGCTACCTGGTTGCCCTAGTTCAGCTCGAATCAGAAGACTTAAAGCAGTTCCTACTATTCCTGCTCAAGCTCCTAATATAAAGTATAGTGTACCAATATCTTTGTGGTTAGTTGACAA